GTCTAAAATGACTCAACAGTGCCCCACCACATACTATCTATACCTAGCCCCCCCCCCGTCCCCCCCCCGGACTTGCGGGGGTATTTGGCTATGTACGTCGTGCATACATTTATGCGCCCCATACATAAATCTATAGTACCGATACTATACACTGTCAACCGACCATCACACTGAAGCAGGGACTAAACCCATAACATGTAGACGGACATAACACCCTTGGCGGATTACCCTTCCATCAACTATTACAGTGAATGCTCTAGGACCCAACCTTACAACACAACAGTTCCATGCTCACCAACAGGACAAGGCCCCAATAGATGAATGCTTAATGGACATACCCTAACAACTAACGATATCTACACCATTACTCATGAAGCTTCGTATCAGATGGATTTATTAGTCGTGCACCTCACGTGAAATCAGCAATCCTTGCATATAATGTCCGATGTGACTAGCTTCAGGCCCATACGTTCCCCCTAAACCCCTCGCCCTCCTCACATTTTTGCGCCTCTGGTTCCTCGGTCAGGGCCATCAATTGGGTTCACTCACCTCTTCCTTGCCTTTCAAAGTGGCATCTGTGGAATACTTCCACCATCCCAATGCGTAATCGCGGCATCTTCCAGCTTTTTGGCGCCTCTGGTTCCTTTTATTTTTTCCGGGGTTACCTCACAGCTGGCCCTTCCCAGTGACTTCGGGGGTCCCACAATCTAAGCCTGGACACACCTGCGTTATCGTCCTATCCTATATCTCACGGGTTACTCAATGAGACGGTTGGCGTATATGGGGAATCACCTTGACACTGATGCACTTTGGCCTCATTCAGTTAATGCTCTCCTCCGCAGCCCTGTATAATGGGGCTATCTAGTGAATGCTCGACGGACATACCTTAAAAACAAAAACCACCACTCACCCCCCCCACCACCGACCCCAACGATATATATATACACAATACATAACAACATCGTTCAAATTTATTAGAGAAACTCCAGTACTAAAAACAGTATAATCTGACAAACAATCATTATTTCATCGAACAAACATTACCCGATCACCAGCCACTCACCCTGTTCACATAGCTTAGCACCAAAGCATGGCACTGAAGATGCCAAGACGGCACACAAACATGCCTGCGGACAAAAGACTTAGTCCTGACCTTACAGTTGGTTCTTGCCAGGTATATACATGCAAGTATCCGCGCCCCAGTGTAAATGCCCTCAACGACCTGCCCTCCCCTGCAGGCCTTAAGGAGCGGGCATCAGGCACACCCAAGCAGTAGCCCAAGACGCCTTGCCAAGCCACGCCCCCACGGGTATTCAGCAGTAGTTAACATTAAGCAATGAGTGCAAACTCGACTTAGCCATGGCAAATTTCACTTTCCCCCAAGGGCCGGTAAATCTTGTGCCAGCCACCGCGGTCATACAAGAGGCCCAAATCAACTGTCCCCACGAACGGCGTAAAGAGTGGTAAAATGCCTATCCTACCTAACTAAGATCAAAATGCAACCAAGCTGTCGCAAGCACAGGATGCACCTAAACACACCATTAAGATGATCTTAGAAATTAGCGATTGATTTAAACCCACGAAAGCCAGGGCCCAAACTGGGATTAGATACCCCACTATGCCTGGCCCTAAATCTTGATACTTACCCTACCGAAGTATCCGCCAGAGAACTACGAGCACAAACGCTTAAAACTCTAAGGACTTGGCGGTGCCCTAAACCCACCTAGAGGAGCCTGTTCTATAATCGATGATCCACGATCCACCCAACCGCCCCTTGCCAAACACAGCCTACATACCGCCGTCGCCAGCCCACCTCGAACAAGAGTACAACAGTGAGCGCAACAGCACACCGCTAACAAGACAGGTCAAGGTATAGCCCATGAGGCGGAAGAAATGGGCTACATTCCCTATGCATAGGGCAACACGGAAGGAAGCATGAAACTGCTTCCAGAAGGAGGATTTAGCAGTAAAGTGAGATAATAGAGCCCACTTTAAGCCGGCCCTAGGGCACGTACATACCGCCCGTCACCCTCCTCATAGGCCACATCCCCACATAACTAATACCATTAATACGCCGAAGATGAGGTAAGTCGTAACAAGGTAAGTGTACCGGAAGGTGTACTTAGAATACTCAAGACGTAGCTATAACCTCAAAGCACTCAGCTTACACCTGAAAGATATCTGCTAAACCAGATCGTCTTGAAGCCTCCCTCTAGCTCGACCACCCAAACAACGCAAAACTAAACAAACCTACTAAATAGACCTAAACCAAAACATTTGCTAGTCCTAGTATAGGCGATAGAAAAGACACTCAGGCGCGATAGAGACCAGTACCGTAAGGGAAAGATGAAATAGTAGTGAAAACTAAAGCAAGAAACAGCAAAGACTAACCCTTGTACCTTTTGCATCATGATTTAGCAAGAACAACCAAGCAAAGTGAACTAAAGTTTGCCGCCCCGAAACCCAAGCGAGCTACTTGCAAGCAGCTATTAGAGCGAACCCGTCTCTGTTGCAAAAGAGTGGGACGACTTGTCAGTAGAGGTGAAAAGCCAACCGAGCTGGGTGATAGCTGGTTACCTGTGAAATGAATCTAAGTTCTCCCTTAATCCTCCCTACCGGACACTACCCAGAACCCCAATGAGATGATTAAGAGCTATTTAATGGAGGTACAGCTCCATTAAAAAAGGACACAACCTCGACTAGCGGATAAATCTAACCACCAACCTTACTGTGGGCCTTAAAGCAGCCACCAACAAAGAGTGCGTCAAAGCTCCCCTACCCAAAAATACCAAAACAAGATGAATCCCTTACCACAAACAGGTCAACCTATGAATATAGGAGAGTTAATGCTAAAATGAGTAACTTGGGGCCACACCCACCCCTCTAACGGCGCAAGCTTACATGGGAACATTATTAACAGACCTAGACATATACAAAAACTCCTACAAGACCCGGTATAAACTAACACTGTTAACCCGACTCAGGAGCGCCTATAAGAACGATTAAAATCTGTGAAAGGAACTCGGCAAAACCACAAGGCCCGACTGTTTACCAAAAACATAGCCTTCAGCAAATAAACAAGTATTGAAGGTGATGCCTGCCCGGTGACCTAGGTTAAACGGCCGCGGTATCCTAACCGTGCAAAGGTAGCGCAATCAATTGTCCCATAAATCGAGACGTGTATGAATGGCTAAACGAGGTCTTAACTGTCTCTCACAGATAATCAGTGAAATTGATCTCCCCGTACAAAAGCGGGGATGTGAACATAAGACGAGAAGACCCTGTGGAACTTAAAAATCAACGGCCACCGCGAACCTCAAACTAAACCCACCGGGATCACTACCAACCGCAGAGCATGGCCGATATTTTTCGGTTGGGGCGACCTTGGAGAAGAACAAATCCTCCAAAAACAAGACCACACCTCTTTACCTAGAGCCACCCCTCAAAGTGCTAATAGTGACCAGACCCAATATAATTGATTAATGGACCAAGCTACCCCAGGGATAACAGCGCAATCCCCCTCAAGAGCCCTTATCGACAGGGGGGTTTACGACCTCGATGTTGGATCAGGACATCCTAATGGTGCAGCCGCTATTAAGGGTTCGTTTGTTCAACGATTAACAGTCCTACGTGATCTGAGTTCAGACCGGAGCAATCCAGGTCGGTTTCTATCTATGAATTACTCTCCCCAGTACGAAAGGACCGGGAAAGTGAGGCCAATACCACAAGCACGCCTTCCCCCTAAATAGTGAAACCAACTAAACTATGAAGAGGACTTCCCCCCACCACCCCAGTCCTAGAAAAGGACCAGCTAGAGTGGCAGAGCCCGGCAAATGCAAAAGGCTTAAGCCCTTTATCCAGAGGTTCAAATCCTCTCCCTAGCTCCACACATGTCACAAATGACAATAATAACCTGCCTCATCATATCCCTCTTATACATCATCCCAATCCTAATTGCCGTAGCCTTCCTAACTCTGGTAGAACGAAAAATTCTAGGCTACATACAAGCCCGTAAAGGCCCCAACGTCGTGGGGCCTTTTGGCCTGCTCCAACCAATTGCAGACGGAATCAAGCTATTCACCAAAGAACCCATTCGACCCTCCACTTCCTCGCCACTACTCTTCACCACAATACCTATGCTAGCCCTACTTCTAGCTCTTACCGCCTGAGTACCCCTCCCCCTCCCGTTCCCCCTAGTGGACCTAAACCTCGGAGTCCTCTTTATAGTGGCCATATCAAGCTTGGCCGTCTACTCAATTCTATGATCGGGTTGAGCCTCAAACTCAAAATACGCACTAATCGGTGCTCTCCGAGCAGTCGCACAGACCATCTCATATGAAGTAACACTAGCACTCATTCTTCTATCGATAGTCATACTGACTGGAAACTACGCACTCAGCACCTTCGCCGTCGCACAAGAACCCCTCTACCTCATCTTCTCCTCATGACCCCTGGCAATAATATGATATGTATCTACTCTGGCAGAAACAAACCGAGCCCCATTTGACCTAACGGAAGGCGAATCCGAACTGGTCTCAGGATTCAACGTTGAATACTCCGCAGGCCCCTTTGCTCTATTCTTCCTAGCTGAGTACGCCAACATTATACTAATAAACACACTCACAGCCATCATCTTCTTAAACCCCAGCACCCTAGGCCCCCCCCCAGAACTATTCCCCATCATTCTAGCCACAAAAACCCTCCTACTGTCCGCCGGCTTCCTGTGAGTCCGAGCCTCCTACCCCCGATTCCGATACGACCAGTTAATGCACCTCCTATGAAAAAACTTCTTACCCCTCACACTAGCCCTATGCCTCTGACACACTAGCCTACCCATCTGCTATGCAGGCCTACCTCCTTCCACAAGGAAATGTGCCTGAATTCCAAAGGGTCACTATGATAAAGTGAACATAGAGGTACAACAGCCCTCTCATTTCCTACTGACCTTAGAAAAGCAGGAATTGAACCTACACAAGAGAAATCAAAACTCTCCATACTTCCCTTATATTATTTTCTAGTAGGGTCAGCTAATCAAGCTACCGGGCCCATACCCCGGAAATGATGGTTCAACCCCCTCCCCTACTAATGAACCCCCGCGCAACCCCGATCCTAGCCCTCAGCCTCATACTGGGCACAACAATCACAATCTCCAGCAACCACTGAATCCTAGCCTGAGCCGGACTAGAAATTAACACGCTAGCCATTATCCCCCTAATCTCCAAATCCCACCACCCACGAGCAGTAGAAGCCGCAACAAAGTACTTCCTAACGCAAACAGCCGCCTCCGCCCTAGTCCTATTCTCCAGCATGACCAACGCCTGGGCCACCGGCCAGTGAGACATCACACAACTTAACCACCCAACCTCATGCCTGCTACTAACCGCAGCAATCGCAATCAAGCTAGGCCTGGTCCCATTCCACTTTTGATTTCCAGAAGTCCTGCAAGGATCCCCCTTAATAACAGCCCTCCTACTCTCAACCCTCATGAAATTCCCCCCATTAACCCTCCTCCTAATAACATCCAAGTCCCTCAACCCAACCCTACTGACCGCCATAGCCCTAGCCTCAACAGCATTAGGGGGGTGAATAGGACTAAACCAAACACAAACACGTAAAATCCTAGCCTTCTCCTCCATCTCCCACCTCGGCTGAATCGCCATCATCCTAGTCTACAGCCCCAAACTAGCACTGCTCGCCTTCTACCTTTACACGATCATAACATCAGCCGTATTCATAGCACTCAACAAAATCAAAGCCCTCAACCTATCCATAGTCCTAACCTCATGAACAAAGGCCCCAGTACTAAACACCACCCTGATGCTAATACTACTATCCCTAGCAGGCCTCCCCCCACTGACAGGATTCATGCCAAAATGACTCATTACTCAAGAACTAGTCAAACAAGAAATAACACCAGCAGCCATGGCAATCGCCATACTATCACTTCTTAGCCTATTCTTCTACCTACGCCTTGCGTACCACTCAACAATCACCCTTCCGCCAAACTCCTCTAACCACATAAAACAGTGATACACTAGCAAGCCCCCAAGCACACCCACCGCAATCCTCGCCTCACTGTCAATCCTCCTACTCCCCCTTTCTCCCATAGTCCACGCCATTGTCTAGAAACTTAGGATAATACCCCTCCAAACCGAAGGCCTTCAAAGCCTTAAATAAGAGTTAAACCCTCTTAGTTTCTGCTAAGACCAACAGGACATTAACCTGTATCCTCTGGCTGCAAACCAGATGCTTTAATTAAGCTAAAGTCTTACTAGACAGACGGGCTTCGATCCCATAAAATTTTAGTTAACAGCTAAATGCCTAAACCTGCTGGCTTCTGCCTAAGACCCCGGCACACTCTCGTGCGCATCAATGAGCTTGCAACTCAACATGAACTTCACCACGGGGCTGATAAGAAGAGGAATTGAACCTCTGTAAAAAGGACTACAGCCTAACGCTTTAACACTCAGCCATCTTACCCGTGACCTTCATCAATCGATGATTATTCTCCACTAACCACAAAGATATCGGTACCCTGTATCTTATCTTCGGGGCATGAGCCGGAATAATCGGCACAGCACTCAGCCTGCTAATCCGCGCAGAACTGGGCCAACCAGGAACCCTCCTGGGCGACGACCAAATCTACAACGTAATCGTCACCGCCCATGCCTTTGTAATAATCTTTTTCATGGTGATACCCATCATAATCGGAGGATTCGGCAACTGATTAGTCCCCCTAATAATCGGCGCCCCCGACATGGCATTCCCGCGAATAAACAACATGAGCTTCTGGCTCCTCCCACCATCATTCCTTCTGCTGCTCGCCTCATCTACTGTAGAAGCTGGCGCTGGCACAGGCTGAACCGTGTACCCACCCCTAGCAGGCAATCTAGCCCACGCTGGAGCCTCCGTGGACTTGGCTATCTTCTCACTCCACTTAGCCGGTATCTCCTCTATTCTCGGAGCCATTAACTTCATCACCACAGCTATCAACATAAAACCCCCCGCACTCTCACAGTATCAAACCCCACTTTTCGTCTGATCCGTCCTAATCACCGCCATTCTACTCCTCCTATCCCTCCCCGTCCTCGCCGCTGGCATCACAATGCTATTAACCGACCGAAACCTAAATACTACATTCTTTGACCCCGCCGGAGGAGGAGACCCAATCCTGTATCAACACCTATTCTGATTCTTCGGCCACCCAGAAGTCTACATCTTAATCCTCCCAGGATTCGGGATTATCTCCCATGTAGTCACATACTACTCAGGCAAAAAAGAGCCTTTCGGCTATATGGGAATAGTCTGAGCCATGCTATCCATCGGTTTCCTAGGATTCATCGTCTGAGCCCACCACATGTTCACCGTGGGAATGGACGTCGACACCCGAGCTTACTTTACATCCGCCACTATAATCATCGCCATCCCCACAGGAATCAAAGTGTTTAGCTGACTCGCCACCCTGCACGGAGGAACAATCAAATGAGACCCCCCAATACTCTGAGCCCTAGGATTTATCTTCCTATTCACTATCGGAGGATTAACAGGAATTGTCCTTGCAAACTCCTCCCTGGACATCGCCCTGCACGACACGTACTATGTAGTTGCCCACTTCCACTACGTGCTATCCATGGGCGCTGTCTTTGCCATCCTAGCCGGATTCACCCACTGATTCCCCCTTCTCACCGGATTTACCCTGCACCAGACATGAGCAAAAGCCCACTTCGGAGTGATATTTACCGGGGTAAACCTAACATTCTTCCCCCAACACTTTCTAGGCCTAGCAGGGATGCCCCGACGATACTCGGACTACCCTGACGCTTACACCCTGTGAAACACCATCTCTTCTATCGGCTCCCTAATTTCAATAGTAGCCGTAATCATGCTAATGTTCATCATCTGAGAAGCGCTCTCAGCCAAACGTAAAGTCCTACAACCAGAACTAACCGCCACAAATATTGAATGAATCCACGGCTGCCCTCCTCCACACCACACTTTCGAAGAACCAGCTTTTGTCCAAGTACAAGAGAGGAAGGAATCGAACCCTCATATACTGGTTTCAAGCCAACCGCATTAACCACCTATGCTTCTCTCTTTCCTCATGAGACGTTAGTAAACCAATTACATAGCCTTGTCAAGACTAAATCACAGGTGAAAACCCTGTACATCTCATGTGGCCAACCACTCTCAACTAGGATTCCAAGACGCCTCATCACCCATCATAGAAGAACTCGTTGAATTTCACGACCATGCTCTGATCGTCGCCCTGGCCATCTGCAGCCTAGTCCTGTACCTTTTAGCCCACATACTGATAGAAAAACTGTCATCAAATGCAGTAGACGCCCAAGAAGTAGAACTAGTCTGGACAATCCTACCTGCCATCGTCCTAGTACTCCTTGCCCTCCCATCCCTGCAAATCCTATACATAATAGACGAAATCGACGAGCCAGACCTCACACTAAAAGCCATCGGCCACCAATGATACTGAAGCTACGAATACACAGACTTCAAAGACCTCTCATTCGACTCTTACATAATCCCCACTACAGACCTGCCAACCGGCCACTTTCGACTTCTAGAAGTCGACCACCGCGTAGTTGTGCCCATAGAGTCACCAATCCGCGTAATTATCACCGCCGGGGACGTACTACACTCATGAGCAGTCCCAACACTCGGAATCAAAACAGACGCAATCCCAGGCCGACTAAACCAAACCTCGTTCATCGCAACCCGGCCCGGAATTTTCTACGGCCAATGCTCAGAAATCTGCGGAGCCAACCACAGCTACATGCCCATTGTAGTAGAATCTACCCCACTCCCACATTTCGAGGCCTGATCGTCCCTCCTATCATCATCCTAATCATTAAGAAGCTATGCAACAGCACTAGCCTTTTAAGCTAGCCAAAGAGGAACAACCCCCTCCTTAATGACATGCCTCAACTAAACCCCGCACCATGATTCTCAATCATAGTCATAACCTGACTAACCCTCGCACTCTTAATCCAACCAAAACTACTAGCCTTTACCACAACAAATCCCCCATCAAACAAGCCATCACTCACTACTAAGCCCACGCCATGAACCTGACCATGAACCTAAGCTTCTTTGACCAATTCTCAAGCCCCCACCTACTCGGCATCCCCCTAGTGCTACTATCCCTACTCTTCCCAGCCCTATTATTCCCATCCCCAAGCAACCGATGGGTCGGCAACCGACTATCCACCATCCAAGTGTGACTCCTGCACCTGATTACAAAACAACTAATAATCCCACTAAACAAAAGCGGCCACAAATGGGCCCTAATGCTGACATCGCTGATAACCATACTCCTCACAATCAACCTCCTAGGACTCCTCCCATATACATTCACCCCAACCACCCAACTGTCCATAAACATGGCCCTAGCCTTCCCCCTATGGCTCGCTACCCTGCTGACAGGCCTACGAAATAAGCCGTCAGCCTCCCTAGCCCACTTACTGCCAGAAGGCACCCCAACACCCCTAATCCCCGCACTAATCTTAATCGAAACAACCAGCCTATTGATCCGACCATTAGCCCTAGGAGTCCGCCTCACAGCCAACCTCACAGCAGGACACCTGCTTATTCAACTCATCTCTACAGCCTCCATTGCACTCGCACCCACCCTCCCCGCAGTATCAATCCTAACAATAATCATCCTACTACTCCTTACCATCCTCGAAGTGGCAGTAGCCATAATCCAAGCCTACGTCTTCGTCCTCCTCCTAAGCCTGTACCTACAGGAAAACATCTAATGGCACACCAAGCACATTCCTACCACATAGTTGACCCCAGCCCCTGACCAATCTTCGGGGCAGCTGCCGCCCTACTCACAACCTCAGGGCTAGTCATATGATTCCACTACAACTCATTTGCCCTATTAACCATTGGCCTCCTATCAATGCTCCTAGTAATACTCCAATGGTGACGGGACATTATCCGAGAAAGCACCTTCCAAGGCCACCACACCCCCACAGTCCAAAAAGGCCTACGATATGGAATGATCCTATTCATCACATCCGAAGCATTTTTCTTCCTAGGGTTCTTCTGAGCATTCTTCCACTCAAGCCTAGCACCAACCCCAGAACTAGGCGGCCAATGGCCCCCAACAGGCATCAAACCGCTTAACCCCATAGAGGTCCCGCTACTAAACACGGCCATCCTCCTAGCTTCAGGCGTAACCGTCACATGGGCCCACCATAGCATCACGGAAGGAAACCGGAAAAATGCCATCCACGCCCTGACCCTGACAATCCTCCTAGGATTCTACTTCACAGCCCTACAAGCAATAGAATACCACGAAGCCCCATTCTCAATCGCCGACAGCGTCTACGGCTCCACCTTTTTTGTCGCTACTGGATTCCACGGACTCCACGTAATCATTGGATCCACCTTCCTAACTGTCTGCCTCCTCCGACTAATCAAATTCCACTTCACATCAAACCACCACTTTGGATTCGAGGCCGCAGCCTGGTACTGACACTTCGTAGACGTTATCTGACTATTCCTCTACATAACCATCTACTGATGAGGATCCTGCTCTTCTAGTATATTAATTACAATTGACTTCCAATCTCTAAAATCTGGTACTAGCCCAGAGAAGAGCAATGAACATACTCACATTCATACTCTCCATATCACTGGTCCTAAGCGTCATCTTAACCGTACTAAACCTCTGGTTCGCCCAAATAACCCCCAACTCAGAGAAACTCTCGCCGTACGAATGCGGATTTGACCCCCTCGGATCCGCCCGCCTACCATTCTCAATCCGATTCTTCCTCAGTAGCCATCCTATTCCTCCTATTCGACCTAGAAATTGCCCTCCTACTTCCCCTCCCATGAGCCATTCAACTACAATCACCCCTACTTACCCTCGCCTGAGCCACAACCATCCTACTCCTCCTAACACTAGGACTAGCCTACGAATGAGCCCAGGGGGGCCTAGAATGAGCAGAATAACAGAAAGTTAGTCTAACCAGAAGACAGCTGGTTTCGGCCCAGCAGATTGCAGCCAACCCTGTAACTTTCTCATGTCACCCCTACACCTAAGCTTCTACTTGGCCTTCGTCCTCAGCGGACTGGGATTAGCCTTCCACCGAACCCACCTGCTGTCCGCCCTACTATGCCTTGAAGGCATAATGCTTTCAATATTCGTAGGCCTAACAATATGACCCATTGAAAACCAAACCCCCTCATTCACCATGGTGCCGATCATTATCCTGACCTTCTCAGCATGCGAAGCAAGCGCCGGCCTAGCTATCCTGGTAGCCTCCACACGCACCCACGGTTCCGACCACCTACATAACCTGAGCCTCCTAAAATGTTAAAAATCATTCTACCAACAGTCATACTTCTCCCAACAGCCCTACTATCTCCGCCAAAATTCCTATGAACCAACACCACCCTATATAGCCTGCTAATCGCCACCCTCAGCCTCCAATGACTAATCCCAACCTACTACCCCTACAAATTCCTGTCCAACTGAATAGGAATTAACCAAATCTCCTCCCCCCTCCTAGTGTTATCCTGCTGACTACTCCCACTTATAATTATAGCGAGCCAAAACCACCTCCAACAAGAACCCCTATCGCGAAAGCGAATCTTCATTTCAACCCTAATTATAGTTCAACCGTTCATTCTCCTAGCCTTCTCTACCACAGAGCTGGCACTATTTTACATCGCATTCGAAGCCACACTCATCCCAACCCTAATCCTAATTACACGCTGAGGAAACCAACCCGAACGCCTTAGCGCCGGCACCTACCTACTATTCTACACCCTAACAAGCTCACTACCCCTCCTAATTACAATAATACACCTATACGTAAAAATCGGCACCCTGCACCTTCCAACCCTAGAACTAACCCACCCGACCCTGTCTACCTCATGAACAGGCATACTATCAGGACTAGCGCTACTTATAGCATTCATAGTAAAAGCCCCACTATACGGCCTACACCTCTGACTACCTAAAGCCCACGTAGAAGCCCCCATCGCAGGCTCAATGCTCCTCGCCGCCCTATTATTAAAACTAGGAGGCTACGGAATCATGCGAGTTACACTACTATTAGGCCCCCTATCCAACCTCCTCCACTACCCCTTCCTAACCCTAGCCCTATGAGGCGCCCTAATAACCAGCTCAATCTGCCTTCGACAAACAGACCTAAAATCACTAATCGCCTACTCGTCCGTCAGCCACATGGGACTAGTCGTCGCCGCAGGAATAATCCAAACCCACTGATCATTCTCAGGGGCAATAATCTTAATGATCTCCCACGGGCTAACCTCCTCCATACTATTCTGCCTGGCCAATACAAACTACGAACGCACACACAGCCGCATTCTACTGCTCACACGAGGCCTCCAGCCCCTGCTACCGCTCATAGCCACCTGATGACTACTAGCCAACCTAGCAAACATGGCCCTCCCCCCAACAACAAACCTCATAGCAGAACTAACCATCATAATCACCCTATTCAACTGATCAGCCCTCACAATTATCCTGACAGGAATTGCCACCCTACTAACCGCATCATATACCCTATTCATGCTACTAATCACCCAACGAGGCTCAATCCCCTCCCACATCACATCCATCCAAAACTCAACCACACGAGAGCACCTTCTCATAACACTCCACATTATCCCCATATTCCTCCTGATCCTCAAGCCCGAACTAATCTCCGGAGCCCCCTTATGCAAGCATAGTTTAAACCAAACATTAGGCTGTGATCCTAAAAATAGAAGTTCAAACCTTCTTGCCTGCCGAGGGGAGGTTAAATCAACAAGGACTGCTAATTCTTGCATCTGGGCCTTAAACCCCAGCCCCCTTACTTTTAAAGGATAATAGCAATCCACTGGTCTTAGGAGCCATTTATCTTGGTGCAACTCCAAGTAAAAGTAGTGAATCCAACACTACTCATCAACTCCCTCGCACTACTCACACTAACAATCCTCTTAACCCCGATCATCCTCCCGCTTCTCTTCAAAAACTTTAAAAACACCCCTCTCACCATCACTCGCACCGTAAAAGCTGCATTCTTAACAAGCCTAGCCCCAACAACCACATTCATCTACTCCGGACTAGAATCCATTACCTGCCACTGGGAATGAAAATTCATCATAAACTTCAAAATCCCGCTAAGCCTAAAAATAGACCAGTATTCAATAACATTCCTTCCCATCGCCCTATTCGTAACATGATCCATCCTACAATTCGCCATATGATATATGGCCTCCGAACCATACGCAACAAAATTCTTCACCTACCTACTAACGTTCCTAATCGCCATACTGCTCCTAACAACCGCGAACAACATATTCCTCCTATTCATCGGCTGAGAGGGAGTAGGGATCATATCCTTCCTCCTCATCGGCTGATGACAAGGCCGAGCAGAAGCTAATACTGCCGCCCTCCAAGCAGTAATCTACAACCGAATCGGAGACATCGGCCTAATCCTGAGCATAGCATGGCTAGCATCAACCTTCAACACCTGGGAGATCCAGCAAGCCGTACACCCCCACCAAACCCCTACCCTCCCCCTCATAGGACTAATCCTCGCAGCTGCAGGAAAATCCGCACAATTCGGCCTACACCCATGACTACCCGCAGCAATAGAAGGTCCCACCCCAGTGTCCGCCCTACTACACTCCAGCACCATGGTGGTGGCCGGAATCTTCCTACTCATCCGCATACACCCACTACTGGCCACCAACCAAACAGCCCTGACCACCTGCCTGTGCTTAGGTGCCCTATCAACCCTATTCGCTGCCACATGCGCCCTTACCCAAAACGACATCAAAAAAATTATCGCTTTCTCAACATCCAGCCAACTTGGATTAATAATAGTTGCCATCGGACTGAACCTCCCACAGTTAGCATTCCTGCACATCTCAACCCACGCTTTCTTCAAAGCCATACTGTTCTTATGCTCTGGGTCCATTATCCACAACCTAAACGGAGAACAAGACATCCGAAAAATAGGCGGCCTACAAAAAATACTTCCAGTCACTACCTCCTGCCTAACCATCGGCAACCTGGCACTTATAGGAACCCCATTTCTGGCCGGATTCTACTCAAAAGACCTCATCATCGAAAGCCTAAACACATCCTACCTCAACACCTGAGCCCTATCACTAACCCTCCTAGCCACAGCATTCACCGCAACATACAGCATCCGCATAACCCTCCTAGTTCAAGCCGGACAAACCCGCATCCCCCCAATAACACCAATAAACGAGAACAACCCCCTAATCACCGCCCCCCTAACCCGACTCGCCCTGGGCAGCATTACAGCAGGAATACTCATCACCTCCTTCATCACACCAACTAAAACACCCCCAATAACCATACCCCTCATCACTAAAACTGCTGCCATCCTAGTTACAATCCTAGGTATCATCCTAGCCCTCGAACTCTCAAACATAACACACGCCTTTACTCACCCCAAACCAAGCCCACTCATAAACTTCTCATCCCTACTAGGATACTTCAACCCCTTGGTCCACCGACTCTGCTCCAAGACCCTACTAGAAAAGGGACAAAACATCGCCCTACACCTAATCGACCTCTCTTGACTCAAAAAAGTAGGGCCAGAGGGCCTCGCCGAGCTGCAAGTAGCCGCAAGCAAAGCCGCAACCCTAACACACACGGGGCTCATCAAAGCCTACTTAGGAACCTTCGCCCTGTCCATCCTAGTAATAATCCTAACCACACAGACCTTCTAATGGCCCTCAATATCCGCAAATCCCACCCTCTACTGAAAACAATCAACAACGCTTTAATTGACCTACCCGCACCCTCTAACATCTCCACCTGATGAAACTTCGGATCCCTGCTCGCCGTCTGCCTGGCTACACAAATCCTAACAGGCCTCCTACTAGCCATACACTACACTGCAGACACCTCCCTTGCCTTCTCCTCAGTGGCCAACACATGCCGAAACGTCCAATACGGCTGACTCATCCGCAACCTACACGCCAACGGCGCCTCCCTCTTCTTCATCTGCATCTACCTGCACATCGGACGGGGCTTCTACTACGGCTCCTACCTATACAAAGAAACATGAAACACAGGAGTAATCCTCCTGCTCACCCTTATAGCAACCGCCTTTGTGGGCTACGTACTGCCATGAGGACAAATATCATTCTGAGGAGCCACCGTAATCACCAACCTATTCTCGGCCCTCCCATACATCGGACAGACCCTAGTGGAATGAGCCTGAGGAGGGTTCTCAGTAGACAACCCAACCCTAACCCGATTTTTCGCCATTCACTTCCTACTACCCTTCCTAATCACAGGAATTACCCTAGTCCATCTAACCTTCTTACACGAATCCGGCTCAAACAACCCCCTAGGCATTGTATCAGACTGCGACAAAATCCCATTCCACCCTTACTTCTCCTTCAAAGACATCCTAGGGTTTATCCTCATACTCACCCCCCTAATAGCACTAGCCCTATTCTCCCCAAACCTCCTAGGGGACCCGGAAAACTTCACCCCAGCAAACCCGCTAGCAACCCCGCCTCACATCAAACCTGAGTGATACTTCCTATTTGCCTACGCCATCCTACGCTCAATCCCAAACAAATTAGGCGGCGTCCTAGCGTTAGCCGCTTCCGTACTCATCCTATTCCTACTTCCCTTTCTCCACAAATCAAAACAACGATCAATAACATTCCGACCACTCTCCCAGCTCTTATTCTGAACACTAGTAGCCAACCTCCTCATCCTAACATGAGTAGGAAGCCAACCCGTTGAGCACCCATTCATCATCATCGGACAACTCGCGTCAATTACCTACTTCACTATCCTCCTGTTCCTCTTCCCCGCCGTAAGCGCCCTAGAGAACAAGATACTTTGCTAGATACTCTAATAGTTTATAAAAAACATTGGTCTTGTAAACCAAAGACTGAAGACTCACTACTTCTTAGAGTATCCCCAAGCCTCAGAAAAAAAGGACTTAAACCTTTATCTCCAGCTCCCAAAGCTGGCATTTTACAATAAACTATTCTCTGACTCTACCCCTAAACTGCCCGAATAGCCCCCCGAGACAACCCCCGCACAAGCTCCAACACAACGAACAAAGTCAATAACAGCCCTCAACCTGCAACCAAAAACATCCCAACCCCCCGCGAATAAAGCATAGCAACCCCACTAAAATCCGACCGCACAACAGACATCCCAGCACTATCAACAGTAACAACCCCAAGGCCTCAAGACCCAACAAATCCTCCCAGCACCAGCCCAGCTAAAACCACCCCCACAAGCACTACCACATACCCAATTACACGCCGGCTGCCTCAAGCCTCAGGGAAAGGCTCCGCCGCTAGCGCCACAGAATAAACAAACACTACCAACATACCCCCTAAGTACACCATAAACAGCACCAGAGCTACAAACGAAACCCCGAGACTCAACAACCATCCACATCCCGCCACAGACGCCAGAACCAAGCCAACAACCCCATAGTGCGGCGAAGGGTTCGATGCCACGCCTAAAATACCCATCACGAAGCAGATCCCTAGAAAAAATACGAAATAAGTCATCATTCCTGCTCGGCCACTGCCCGAGACCTACGGCTCGAAAAGCCGTTGTTGTCTTCAACTACAGGAAC